AGCCTGTTGGATAATTTTTATGGATTCTGTCATTTCACTGATTCGTACTAAATACCGAGCTAATGAATCCCCTTCTTTTTGCCATTGAATCTCCCAATCAAATTCGTCGTAAGACTCATAACGATCAATTTTACGAAGATCCCACTGTATTCCGGAAGCTCGTAGCATTGGGCCCGATAAACCCCAATTTAGTGCTTCTTCTGCGCCAATAATGCCTACGCCTTCAACTCGTTCTAAAAAAATAGGATTCCGCGTAATAAGCTTTTGATATTCAGCAACCCCGGTTAAAAAATAATCGCAAAAATCCAAACATTTATCTATCCAGCCATGAGGTAGATCAGCAGCTACTCCTCCGATACGAAAATAATTATGCATCATGCGCATACCGGTAGCAGCTTCGAACAAGTCATATATTAACTCTCGTTCTCGAAAAATATAGAAGAAAGGGGTCTGTGCCCCAATATCTGCCATAAAAGGGCCAAGCCATAACAAATGAGAAGCGATACGACTTAACTCCAACATAATAGCTCTGATATAGCTAGCCCTTTTAGGTACTTGAATATTGCCTAGCTGTTCGGGTCCATTTACGGTTATTGCTTCTGTGAACATAGTAGCTAAATAATCCCAACGCGTTACATAAGGCAAATATTGTATAATTGTTCGATTTTCCGCAATTTTCTCCATCCCTCTATGTAAATAACCCAGTATTGGTTCACAATCAATAACATTTTCACCATCGAGAGTAACAATCAGTCGAAGAACACCATGCATTGATGGGTGGTGAGGGCCCATATTGACTATCATGAGGTCTTTTCTTGTAGTTGGTGCAATCATAAGTTTTTTCCCGAGTCGTTCTTCCATGCATTGCTGAAAGTAAAAAGAAGTTCATCAAAATTTAAACGACTAAGCTCAAATGGTATCACGCTTCAAATTAACGAGTTTTTATCTCTCGAATATTTAACTCACTAATTAATTCTTTATAGCGTCTTCTATTTTTTTTTGACAAATAGGCCAGCAGTCGTTGGCGTTTTCCCAAAATTTTCCGCAAACCTCTCTGGGATGAAGAGTCTTTTTTGTGCAATTCCAAATGTGAAGTAAGTCTTCTTATCTTAGTGGTAAAATTGAATACTTGAAATTCAACAGACCCTCTGTTTTCTTCGTTTTCTTTTTGAGAAATAACCGAAATGAATGAATTTGTTACCATAAAAAAATCCCCTTTCCCTTTTTACAGATATGGATTTTATTGATCAGTAATAATAATGCCATTAATTGGAATCTGGTATATACAATAATCTAATCCAAATTTCTTTATGAACTCCTAATTTTCTGAATTCAAATCAATTAATCCAATTTCTAATTGGATTTAGATAGGGATAGAAAAGGATTGGTACATTTTCGCATCGAAGAATTTAGACCTAAAACAAAGAAGGTTCTGTTGATTCATTTCGAGATCTAATCGAGACATTATTCATTTCCTATTTCCTATTGGATATTAGAATGAAATGTGAGACAAGACATGTGATCTATGTATTTGTTTGCTTTGATATACCCTATTATATATAGGGTATAGAATATATAGAAAAAGTGTATTATCCACGAAATGTCAAAATTTCAATCGTGGATACAGATGTATTCTTAACATACTGAAACGACTGCCATTATTGGTATCAAACCAATAACGATTCATACAAGCTAAATCCTCTAATCGATAATTAGGCCAAAGAAAGAGCTTTAATTTCATTAATTGATTTTTCTCTCTATTAAAATGGTTACTGTCATGCGAAACTTGGCTGCTGTCTTTTACGTCCTTTGCATTCCAAAATACTGGATTTCTATCTTCACCATTTCTATTCTTTGAATTAAAACAACTTAGAATTTTCAACTTTCTACGACGTCTAGACGAGAAAATATTTTCAGGAACAACCAAATCCAAATGATTTTTGTCTCTATTTTCAGTTATTCTTTGGTGTGATGAAATAGTTTCATCAAAATTCTTCTTAGAAACATATCTTTGTTCTTGGTATTTTTGATTAGTTTGGTGCTTACTCTTATGAACCAATGAAATACCTATGGTTTGATACATAATAAATTGTGCATCGTTTTTTCCAAACAGACGAATGGGTTCTATAATCAATATTCCCTTTTTCATCAATTGGTTAAGAGTTAAATTCTTCTCAATCAGCATTATATCCAAACTCATTTCTCTATTTTGAATCGAGGGTATAGTAATTTGGGTTGGATCTATCAGTCTAAGCAGGAGACAATATACCTTGACATTATTGATTAGTCTTTGATTCAAAGTATCGTCCCATCTCAATTGAAAAAGCAAATAACGTTTCAGGAAGAAATCTAGTTCTGCTCTCGCGCTGCTTTTGTATTGTTTTTTCTTTTTCCCCTTTTTCATGTCTGATCTTGCATAATTTTCTTCACTATCTTTTTGTTGTGAGAGAACGGATCCAAGATTTCCTGGACTTGTGGGTTCTTTTTCTCCTTGATTTTCATGCTTTTTATTCGATGGTATCAAAAAACTTCCTTTTTGCTTTTGATTTATTTTTTTATTTTCACTACTATTTTCATTTTTATTCAAATTTGAAAGAAGTAATTTGCTTGGTATAAACCAAGGTTTGCTTTTATATGCATTATAAAGTAACACAAATTCTGGGAAGAACCAAGGTTCCAAATTCGCTATGCGACACTTTAGCATTTTTTCATTCATTCCCATCCAATCAAAAAATACTTTGTCGGAGTTTGGTGGATTGATTTCTGAAATCATAAGGTAAAAAAGATCTTTTTTAGGAATTATTTGAGTATTTTGATTCCCATTGCTGACCCAGGCCTCAATATCGCCTTTTTGTTTAAGATCAAAATTGAGAATGTTCCAATCAAAATATTTTCTATCGACCGTTTTTTCCATATATAGAATATGGACCTTTCCTAGATAATTATCGATAGGGATGTTCCTCAGTATATTTTCTTTATGCGTGTTATAAGAAATCTCTTGCTTCTTACGTCCTTGAAACGGAGATCTATAAAAAAAGTATTCCGTTTTATTTTCATAATTAAGAAATTTATATGATAAAAGATCATATTTATAGTATTTTTGCAAATTCTCTTTTCTTTTTTGATTAGATAATGAATATACTTCAATTTGTTTTTGTTTTTTGAAATCAATTAATTGGTCTTTTTCATATGAATGCCTTTTGCTAAAATTTTCCTTTTTACGCTGATGAACTGTATTGCGCCATTTTTCTGGTATTAATTTATACCATCTGCTCTGAGATAAATTGTATTGATAATATCCTCTTAACCACTTTTTCCATTGATTCATTTCATAACTCGGAAGTTTCTTATCCCCTAATTTCGAATCAACCATTCCTTGTGTTTCAAAAGAATCCTTTATTTCAGGCGGGGGGATTCCTTGAGATTGAAGAACAGCTCTTAATTTATACGAGTTACTAACTTGGATTTGTGATAATTTGAAAAATACATATGCTTGTGACACGTAGGATAAGTCATAAAAAATAGGTGAATTTTTTTGACTATTACTAATATTATCAAGTGACTTTTTTATAGTCGAAATAAATGGAATTAGATTTTTCTTAATTTTATTAATTCTTTCTTGTTTTCTTTCATTATTGTAAATGGATTTATCAATAATTTTTTTTGTTGATTCAAGAAAAAGTTCTGTATTCATTCTGGGAATATTAATGATACATAAAAATATATCTGTGTAGATTCTTTCAATGAAAAATTTCAAAAAAAGAGGTAATTTAGAGATTAATTGAGCATTTCTTTTTTTGAATATTTGCCATTTTTCGAATCTTTTAGCATTATAACTTGTTTTTTTAAGACTAATATTATTTATTCTTGGAGTTATTTTTTTTTGCTCTTTTATAATTCTTTCTATTTGATTTCGAATTGTACTTGTTCTAGTAGTCAAATCCTTGATTTTTTTTTCTGTTAATGAAGAATTTGTCCAATTCGTAGATGCAATTTCACTAAACGATTCGTGAATTAGCTGATTGCTTATTATAGAATCTTTTTCTTCTTTAATTTCACTTGATTCATATACTTCTCTTCCTGGTAATCGAAATAACAGAATTTTTGAAAGTTCTTTTATTATTTTTTTTATAAAAATAACACTTTCGATAACCCATTCTTTTGTTTCTTTTAAAACTTTTCGAAGTAATTTTATTTTTCTTTTAAAAACTATTAGAACTCGAGAAGACTTCTTTTTAAATTTTCCAATTTTTTTTTCAATTTCCTTAAAAATGGGTTTAAAAAAGGAAGGTCCTTTTCGGGGCGAACCAAAAGGAAGTTCAGTTTCCATTCCCCAAACTGTTAAAAAACAAAAATCATCTTTTTCTTTTTTCTTTTTCATTAAACCTTTCTTAGATGATCGTAGTTTCGATTTGTGCCAAGGTTTCAGACGGAAAGGAAATAAGATTTTTATCTGAATACCGTCTGTCAACCAATTTTTCGGAAATTCTGTTTCGGATAATGGAACACCATTATAGGTACATTTAACATGCATCTCTCTATTCCATTCCTGTAAATCCTCAAACCATTCGGGAAATTGAAATAGGAACATGCGTCCACTATTTTTTGCAATTAGCAATGAAGGTAATACAATATATTTTCTAAAAATAGATTGAGTTAGTAACATGCAACCTCTTATTACTTGTGTAACTGGAATGGTATCCCAGGCCTCTGCTATCTGTATTCGCTCTTTCTCCGTTCTTTTCTTCGTCTCTTTTTCTTCTTCTCTTTTTCTTTCTTCTTCTGTATACTCTACAATTTTGAATGCTTCCCCTTTCCCTACCCAATTTCTAAAAATTACTTTAATCAGCCCGGAGATATCAAAAGAAAAAAGAGGGGATTTTTCTATTCTGTCCAAAAAAAGAGGGGAATGTGCGTTTGCTTGAAACAATTCCCAAATAACTATTTTACGTCTTTGAGCCCGCATAGAACCTTTGATTAAACCTCGCCGAAAATCAGAT